CCTCTGCTCTACCAGCTGAGCTATCCCGACCATCCTCTACGTATCAGTCTAATTTTACTATATGACTTGAGGCTATGTCAATTAAAAAAATGAAAGGGTATTTACTAAAAAGGGTTTTTATTAAAGTCTTATACAGTCCCTAGACTTTCTAAGTTTGTGATAAGAGAATCCAATTTTTATAGGATCTCTTTGTAAAATAATAGGCTGAATGAGAAAGATAACAAGCTTGAAACCACTAATGAAAAGAAAAAACGAGAGTATGAGAAAAAGAATTAGGTAATCAAATAAGACTTTTTAGGGGATTTGGGGATAGAGGGACTTGAACCCTCATGATTTCTAAAGTCGACGGATTTTCCTTTTACTATCAATTTCCTTGTTGTCAGTATTGACATGTATAATGGGACTCTATCTTTATTCTCGTCCGATTAATCTCAGTTCGTCAAAAGATCTCTCAGACTGTGGAGTGACACTTATTTTATCAATGAAGAGTCGATTCTTTCTTCAACTCGGAATCGCTTCCTAACAATTCTTTCATTAAAAAAAAATAAAAATTTGAGTCGTCATTAATCATTTGATATACTATTTCGGTAGGTATACATATGTTTATTAAGATTTATCCTTCATCCTTTCTGGAGTTTCGATGAAAAGATTCCTTTGTCAATGCAACATAGTAAACTCTATTTGTTAGAACAACTTCCGTTGAGTCTCTGCACCTATCCTTTTTTATTCGCGCTTTTTGAACCCCTGTATTTGGGTTTGGTTTCGGAAAAGAAGATTTGGCTCAGGATTGCCCATTTTTAATTCCAGGGTTTCTCTGAATTTGAAAGTTTTCACTTAGTAGGTTTCCATACCAAGGCTCAATACAATTAAGTCCGTTGCGTCTACCAATTTCGCCATATCCCCCCCTTTTTTTTTCGATTAGGATCTTATTGTGATGTCGTTTCATTCTTTCAATGGAACCCTTGAATTCATTAGATGCCGATTCCTATATTAAATATGTTTTCCTCCTATTTTTGCCTATCTTCTTTCATCTCTATCTGCGGAAAACATTTTATGGGATCAGAAATGATTCTATCATTTCTGTATCCGCAATTCAATAGAGATAGATATATACCACATATAGATTCGTCTTTTACTATAATTTTACCCGACATTATTAAATACTTGAACGGTCGATTTTTTTATTTCTTTTTGCTATAATAATATGAATTATGAATAGCTAAGAATGAATCTGAATAGTTACTAGGGAAAATAAGATCCAAGTAGTTTAGTAAATTCTTATGAAATGTACAATTTTCTTATGCGTATGTGAGCCCGCTTAGCTCAGAGGTTAGAGCATCGCATTTGTAATGCGGTGGTCATCGGTTCGATTCCGATAGCCGGCTTTTATTTTTATGGATTTGTTTGATTTTTTACATGATTGATAATGTCTCTTTGAAATAAAAAACTTTTGAAAAGACCCATTTTTAAAGAGTCCCCAATTTATTATGTCGTAGAAACTTTCAACTAGGAATAAAAAAAAGGAAGAGTTAGATTAGGTCTCTACAGACCAAATCAAGAAAGGAAAAGATCCTTTTTTATTTATATATTTCATATATACAATAACAAAGTCTGATACAATTTATCTCATTATTCTTTGTAGTACAATATTTCCCTTTAGTTATTATTTAGTTTAGTTTTAATTTAGACTTATTCTGTAAAATGGAATTTCAAATAAGGAGTCTTTATGTCGCGTTACCGAGGGCCTCGTTTCAAAAAAATACGTCGGCTGGGGGCTTTACCGGGACTAACTAGTAAAAGACCTAGAGTTGGAAGTGATCTTAGAAACCAATCACGTTCCGGTAAAAGATCCCAATATCGTATTCGTCTAGAAGAAAAACAAAAATTGCGTTTTCATTATGGTCTTACAGAACGACAATTGCTTAAATATGTCCGTATTGCCGGAAAAGCGAAAGGTTCAACAGGTCAGGTTTTATTACAATTACTTGAAATGCGTTTGGATAATATCCTTTTTCGATTGAGCATGGCTTCTACTATTCCTGGAGCCCGCCAATTAGTTAATCACAGGCATATTTTAGTTAATGGTCGGATAGTAGATATACCGAGTTATCGTTGCAAACCCAGCGATATTATTACAGCGAAGGATGATAAAAAATCCAGAGCTCTGATTCAAAATTCTATTGATTCAACTCCTCATGAGGAATTGCCAAAACATTTGACTCTTCACTCAGTCCAATATAAAGGACTAGTCAATCAAATAATAGATAGTAAGGGGGTCGGTTTGAAAATAAATGAATTGCTAGTGGTAGAATATTATTCTCGTCAAACTTAAAACTCACTCAAATAACAAGGGTTCGAGCAATCTTACTTCATTTTCGACGAAGGAATAGATCGGCAGCGAGAATTATATTCCTTATCTTTCCAATATTTTTGTATCAAAGGAATTAGGGATAGAGAACCCATACCGTCTAACTATTAGAATAATATTCTCCCTTATTTGAGACATTATGGTCAGTAACATTGGTGAATTGGGTAACGTACGGAAAGAGAGGGATTCGAACCCTCGGTAAACAAAAGCCTACATAGCAGTTCCAATGCTACGCCTTGAACCACTCGGCCATCTCTCCTACATAATGATTATGGCCCAAAACCCGAGTGATTAGCGAGTTATTCATAATTAGATTATTTGATAGGTACGAACAATCAAATCAACCCTAACTATAAAAATAGAAAAGAAAGTTCCTTGCTTCACAGTTCAGGTAATAAAGATAATTTCATTTTATTAGTCTGTTTTTATGTTATTTCGTACTGTCCAATTCCTTTGTTTGTGGGAGCGCTTTCCTACGAGAGGTAATGAAGAATTATAGAATGTATTGTTATCTATGCCTAGATCGCAGATAAATGGAAATTTTATTGATAAAACCTTTTCAATTATAGCCAATATCTTATTACGAATAATTCCGACAACCTCAGGAGAAAAAGAGGCATTTACTTACTACAGAGATGGTGCGATTTGATTCTTTTTTGATCATCCAAAGACACACGATTTGGGATAGAAAGTAAAAAGATTACTGAAAGAAATCTACACTTGTTGAAGGTGAAGTTTATAAATAGAGCAATTCCTTCTGTCGTGTATCCTCGAGTAATGCCGCCTCAGATGCTTCAATTGTCGATTGGAGTATTGAGCGAAAGGTTACACCTATAGGTTCTATATTACAGGTTAATCCTACTTCACTAGTACCAATAGGGGGCATATGGGAAGAAGCACTACACCTAGAAATCAACAACACAAAAACTTTGTTATTTATTAACGATTAATCCCTTCCTCCTTATCAGGGTTGGGGCTAACAAGAATGGCTGGGACAACAAGCATCCATCTCGTTGGTACTTTGGATACCCGTATAACCGTCGAAGATTGTTGAAGTGACCAATTCCTTTAAATTAGGGAGCGTTGAGGACAAAGAAATTGTTGGAGTTACTATTCCATTTCTATCTAATCCTAACACGCTTGATGGTAAGAAAAAATCTTTTGCAGAAGGGTTGGCTAGAGATTTCTTGTAAAAACACTAGCCCCGCTCAGTTTATAATGAGAATATTTTAAGTCTTAATAAGTTATTATTCTTATTATGTACATAAAGGAGGAGCCGTATGAGATGCAAATTTCACGTACGGTTCTGGAACGGAGATTCGTGGAATCGAATGACGACCGTAACGGATGTCGGCTCAATCCGAAGGAAATTATGCGGAAGCTTTACAGAATTATTATGAAGCTATGCGACTAGAAATAGATCCCTATGATCGAAGTTATATACTCTATAATATAGGACTTATCCACACAAGTAATGGAGAACATACCAAAGCTTTGGAATATTATTTTCGAGCACTAGAACGAAACCCATTCTTACCCCAAGCTTTTAATAATATGGCCGTGATCTGTCATTACGTGCGACTCTCTCTACTATAGAAAGAAAAAAGAAAGGAAAAGAAAAAAGCATTAAATACTAAAAGGCTTTCTACATATACATCGTTCAAAATAACGATTTTTATCAGCTGTAGCAAAGAAAAAAACTTCATATCAAATGAAGAAATAGATATGCCTAGATACTTTATTCTATGGATAAAGAATCTAATTGATAGAGGAAGCACCGTAAAGATCAATTAGCGAGGTTTTGGTCCGATACAATAAGAACTGCTTACTTATATCATTGTCATGATATGAAAAAAGTTAGGAATCCACTTATGTAATAGAGTTGATCCACTAGGGAGCAGCGGTGTAGCATCAGATCCCAAAGAGAGTAAGTCTTTTCTTTCTTATGAAGGAAAGTCTTTTTCAAGGATTCTATATAAATTTCTATATGAAATTGAGATAGTTACCTTTCAGAAAATTCTAACGATACAATAGGTAAATAAAAAAAATACCCATGTTTTATTCTTCAGAAGGTGGGATAAAAGATAAAACGAAAACCTATTAGTAATCCAAATTTTCGTTTAAAACTTATGTAATTAATCTCTTTTAGTTAACCCGATAAAAAGGAGATGGGTCTCTGGATCTATGATAACCTTCGTTGAATTAGATTAGATATGGTAGATTCAAAGGGGATACCAAATGATGAGCCGTATGAGGTAGTAAACTCTCAAGTACGGTTCTAAGGGAAGGAATTGACTCACCTATTCCGACCGGGGAGAACAGGCCATTCGACAAGGAGATTCTGAAATTGCAGAGGCTTGGTTCGACCAAGCCGCTGAGTATTGGAAACAAGCTATAGCACTTACTCCCGGGAATTATATTGAAGCTCGTAATTGGTTGAAGATCACGAGGCGTTTCGAATAATAAGACTCGTTTTTTGTTATAATGAATTGTTTGCTGTCCCTATCAGTCCAATCATTCTTCTTGGAAAAATAAATCAATTTCATTATCAACCTTCTAAGATCGTTCTATTTTGTCTGGTATTCCGTAGGGATAAATGAGAAACAGGTCAGGTAGAGTAGAGAAACTAGAT